TTTAAACGGGATGATTTTCAAACCGAAGAGTTAAAAAGATTTTCATTTCAGATATTCTTGGCAAATATACCACTAGCGTTGTTAATCTGGTTTTTATTACCAAATATAATTAAATCGAGATTCCCTTATGGTTTGGTTCTTACCGCAGGGAATAAGACATATTTATATTTTTATATTATTTGCGTTGTTTTTTTTCCTTTCTGGTTTACAACCTTATTTCTAGCTTTTCTCATCGTCGAACAAATTCCTTTCACGGAACAAATTTCCGTGAGAAAAAAGGAGAAGAAGTTACCGAAGTGGGCAGGCTGGATAGAAATAATCCAGGCTTTGACCCATGCAATCTTGTGGATTGCCCTTCTTGTGGGCATGGTAAAAATCGGATATTTGAAAAAGCCTCTACAAATAAATACACTTTGCGTACAAAGTTGTGCGGTACAAACCGAAAGAGCTGAACTTCACTATCAGCTTCCTGATCTCTATCAAGATCCGGCAAAGTTGGTTATATTAAGACCAAACTATACAAGAATTCAAATGCGAGTAGCACTGGACGAATTTACGGACGAACTTGGTCGCTGGGTGAACCTGAGCGACGACGAAAGAACGATAAGGCAAAACCTGTATTGTCTCTCACAATCAGCGAAAATTCTAAATAAAATTATTAGACGTAACAAACCACTCTTTTTTCGGGAAGTTTTAGCTCTGGTTTAGTTCTCATTACTCTTTTTTCGGGAAGTTTTAGCTGAGAAGACTTATGCTCATGACGTATGATTAAAAAATTCAATTGAAAAAAAATTCTATTCATTTTTTTTTCAATTGAATTTTTTTGGAATTGCTAACGAATTGAAGATTTTTGTGTATAATAAAGAAAAATTAATTGACATTCAAAAAATTATTTTTATTCTATTTTTTGTTATTTTTCCTAATCAAAAAAACCATTTTGAAAATGGGCAATAGGAGGGGGATTTCGTTTTATGGTAAAAAAAAATTCATTGATCATTTCAAAAAAAAATAAAAATAAAAATACAGGATCCGTCGAATTTCAAATAACAAGCTTTACTAAAAAGATACGAGCGCTTGTTCCACATTTTGAATTGCATAAAAAAGACTATTCATCTCAAAGAGGTTTGCGCAAAATTCTAGAAAAACGCCGACGACTACTATCTTATTTGAAAAAGAAAAACGTATTAGGTTATCAAAGATTAATTAGTAAATTGGATATTCGGGAGTCAAATAGTCAATAATTTGAAATTACATTATTTGATTTATTCGTCCTTGAATTTTGATGAATTTCTTTTCGTCTTCAGCAATTCATAGAAGAATGAATCGAGGAAATAACTATGAATGTACCCGCTAAAAGAAAAGATTTTATGATAGTGAATATGGGCCCCCATCACCCATCAATGCATGGTGTTCTTCGACTCATCCTTACTCTAGACGGTGAACATGTTATTGACTGTGAGCCAATCTTAGGTTATTTACACAGAGGAATGGAAAAAATTGCGGAAAATCGAACAATTATACAATATTTGCCTTATGTAACGCGTTGGGATTACTTAGCTACGATGTTCGCAGAAGCAATAACAGTAAATGGGGCAGAATATATTGGAAATATTCAAGTACCTAAAAGAGCCAGCTATCTCAGAGTAATTATCTTAGAATTGAGTCGTATAGCTTCTCATCTGTTATGGCTTGGCCCTTTTATGGCGGATATTGGTGCACAAACTCCTTTTTTCTATATTTTTAGAGAAAGAGAGTTAATATATGATTTATTTGAAGCAGCTACAGGTATGAGAATGATGCATAATTATTTTCGTATCGGAGGAGTAGCAGCGGACCTCCCTTATGGTTGGATAGATAAATGTTTAGATTTTTGTAATTATTTTTTAACAGCAGTTACTGAATATCAAAAACTTATTACGCGAAATCCTATTTTTTTAAAACGAATTGAAGGAGTAGGTATTATTCGTGCAGACGAAGCAATAAACTGGGGGTTGTCGGGACCAATGTTACGAGCTTCTAGAATACAATGGGATCTTCGTAAAATTGATCATTATGAGTCTTATGAGGAATTTGATTGGGAAGTACAATGGCAAAAAGAAGGGGATTCATTATCCCGTTATTTGGTCCGAATTGGTGAAATGACTGAATCTATAAAAATTATTCAACAAGCTTTGGAAGGAATTCCGGGAGGGGACCACGAAAATTTAGAAACCAGACGTTTGAATTTTTATAAAAAAAGTAATCCAAAATGGAACGATTTTGAATACCGATTCATTAGTAAAAAAGTGTCTCCCACTTTTGAATTAACCAAACAGGAACTTTATGTAAGAGTAGAAGCACCAAAGGGAGAATTGGGAATTTTTTTGATAGGGGATCAGACTGGGTTTCCTTGGAGATGGAAAATTCGTCCACCGGGTTTTATCAATTTGCAGATCCTTCCTCAATTAGTTAAAAGAATGAAATTGGCTGATATTATGACAATATTAGGTAGCATAGATATCATTATGGGAGAAGTTGATCGTTGAAATGATAATTGATACAACAAAAGTACAAGCTATAAATTCTTTTTCAAAATTGGAAGCCTTAAAGGAGGCTTATGAAATTGTGTGGGTACTTGGCCCTATTTTGACTCTTGTATTAGCAATAACGATAGGTTTACTAGTAATTGTGTGGTTAGAAAGAGAAATATCTGCAGGGATACAACAACGTATTGGACCTGAATATGTTGGACCTTTAGGAGTTCTTCAAGCTCTAGCGGATGGAACAAAACTACTTTTCAAAGAAAATCTTTTTCCATCTAGAGGGGATACTTATTTGTTCAGTCTCGGACCGACCGTAGCAGTCATATCAACTTTATTAAGTTATTCAGTAATTCCCTTTAGTTATCACCTTGTTTTAGCAGATCTAAATATCGGTATTTTTTTATGGATTGCCATTTCAAGTACTGCTCCCCTTGGACTTCTTATGTCGGGATATGGATCAAATAATAAATATTCCTTTTTAGGTGGTCTACGAGCTGCCGCTCAATCCATTAGTTATGAAATACCATTGACTCTCTGTATATTATCCATATCTCTACGTGCGATTCGTTAAAAAATTCTTGCTATTCCCTTTCTTTTTTTTAGGAATAAAGAAGAGAAATCCTTTGAAGGAATATCCTCTGATTTTTTATTCATCATTTGAATTGATGAACTAAATTGGATAGCTATATGAGTGAAATAAAACAGCTTTGAAATTTGCAGTAAAAAAAAATTGAGACTCATTTCGGATGTACAAGAATAATACAAAAAGAAACATAAGAAAATGAGACCATTTGCCCCAAGATTGGTTGATTAGTCATCCTGGCTTGAAGCGGGTTCAGGCTCTATTGAGTTTTGACTATGATTTCTAAGTATTACCATAACGCAAAGGAACAGTCGAACAAAAATAAGTGCGTGGTTAGGAATACCAAGATACACAAAGGATTAGTAATAGAGATTTTGGAAATTATCCAATAGGATATTTCTTCATAAGAATATAAAGAATATTAATTGGGACTTTCAATTAGTAGAAATGCTAAAGCAGTACTTCTCAAGATTCCGATTCAGAGTATGCTCCTATCGCATGATTAAAGAAATAACTATCAAAAACGAAAGAATCCTTTCTTTTTTTTTTTGAGAAAGAAGAATAGAAACAAATAAAAAAGAAAGATCTTTTTTATTCTTTTTTTTTTTTCCTATATCTACTTCTATTGGTAGAAATCGAATTTATATCATAATTCATGAACTAAACTAATAGAATGTCTAATTCTTTTTCGTAATTGAAAACTAAAAGTGTCAATATATATTGACATTTATGCAACGAGACGAGTATTTTATGAAAGGGTTTCTGTTATTGCTAAAAAACAGATTTTTAAAGGATAAGATTGATTCCAAAGTACTTTATTTAATCTTCTAACAGACAGAATTGGATTGGTTGAATTTGGGAATGTTTCATAGATTTTCATTTTATTTCTACTACAAATAAATAGAAATATGTAGAGATAAATAATATCATCGAGTCCTTACATTTATTTATGACCTTCGAGGAGCCGTATGAGGTGAAAATCTCACGTACGGTTCTGGAATAGCGATAGTAACAGTGATGTTATCATCGACTATGATTATCTAACAGTTTAAGTACAGTTGATATAGTTGAGGCACAATCAAAATATAGTTTTTGGAGTTGGAATTTTTGGAGACAACCTGCAGGGTTTATCATTTTTTTGATTTCTTCCCTAGCAGAATGTGAGAGATTACCTTTTGATTTACCAGAAGCAGAAGAAGAATTAGTAGCGGGTTATCAAACTGAATATTCGGGTATAAAATTTGGTTTATTTTATCTTGCTTCCTATCTAAACCTATTAGTTTCTTCCTTATTTATAACAGTTCTTTACTTAGGTGGTTGGAATATCTCTATTCCGTATATATTCGTTCCGGAATTTTTTGAACTAAAAAAAATAAGTGAAGTGTTTACAATAACACTAGGTATTTTTATTACATTGGTTAAAACGTATTTGCTCTTATTCATTCCTATCACAACAAGATGGACTTTACCTAGACTAAGAATGGACCAACTATTAAATCTTGGGTGGAAATTTCTTTTACCTATTTCTCTTGGTAATCTATTATTAACAACCTCTTTTCAACTCCTTTCACTATAAAAAAAGTGATATTTATATTGACAACTTATCTCAAACAAGATAAAAAAAACAAATATAAAATTCTTCATAAAAATTCACGATATGTTCCCCACGGTAATTGGGTTCATTAATTATGGTCAACAAACCATACGAGCTGCAAGATACATTGGGCAAAGTTTCATGATTACCTTATCTCATGCAAATCGTTTACCCGTAACTATTCAATATCCTTATGAAAAATTCATCACATCCGAGCGCTTCCGCGGTCGAATCCATTTCGAATTTGATAAATGTATTGCTTGTGAAGTATGTGTTCGCGTATGTCCTATAGATCTACCTGTTGTTGATTGGAAATTGGAAACTGACATTCGAAAAAAACGGTTGTTTAATTACAGTATTGATTTTGGAATCTGTATATTTTGTGGAAACTGCGTTGAGTATTGCCCAACAAATTGTTTATCAATGACTGAAGAATATGAGCTTTCTACTTATAGTCGTCATGAATTGAATTATAATCAAATCGCTTTAGGTCGTCTACCAATGTCGGCAAGTGAAGATTATACAATTCGAACGATTTTGAATTCACCTCAAAAAAATGGATAAATTCCTCTTTTGATTAAGGATTAAAGATTAATTAAGATTAATTAAAGAAATAGAAATTTGAATTACTACATTCAAATTTCTATTTCTATATTTTTAATTTCCATATATCTAAATAATAGAGTTCGAATTGTATGAGCTAGAATTCTATCCATAATGATTTGCAAATCCAAATTAGAGTCTTTATCTGTTCGAGAAAGAGCGCAATTAGTCCAATAGTTGTATCCACAGTAAGTTCCACCCCTTAGGGTCGAATTCAATTCGAAACCTATTAGCATTTTAATATAGTCTTTTTTGCTGGTCAGGATCAATAAGGTCATGAAAAAAGAATTAAAGTTTTTTTATCTTTTAGTTTACGCACAATGGGTTTATCCGGACCAATACATGATTTTATTTTAGTCTTTCTGGGATTAGGTCTGATATTCGGAGGTCTAGGAGTGGTATTACTCACTAATCCAATTTATTCTGCCTTTTCTTTGGGATTCGTTCTTGTTTGTATATCCTTATTTTATATTTTATCAAATTCTCATTTTGTAGCTGCTGCGCAGCTCCTTATTTATGTAGGAGCTATAAATATTTTAATTCTATTTACTGTAATGTTCATGAATGGTCCAGAGTATTCAAAAGGTTCTAATCTTTGGGCTGTTGGAAATGGGGTTACCTTCCTAGTTTCTACAAGTATTTTTGTTTTTTTAATTACTTTTATTTCAGATACGACATGGTACGGGATTATTTGGACTACAAGAGAAAATCAGATTCTTGAACAAGATTTAATAAGTAACGGCCAACAAATTGGAATTCATTTATCAACAGATTTTTTTCTTCCGTTTGAACTCATTTCAATAATTCTTTTAATTGCTTTGATAGGTGCGATTACTGTGGCTCGTCAGTCATAAATCTATAAAATGAGTAACCACAATACAAATTTTGCTCTCTAGATTCTCACATATATTTTTCGCCAATTCGATTTTGAAGATTATTCATAATAAAATTCCTTTTATTCGACCTATTACTAATATAGGTCTTTGCTCTGTACTTGTAATATTCTTAATTGTAGTTAATTCAATCTATTAATCTTGAATTTCTATTCATTGTTTCTATTCAAAGAAATCGAAATTTTTTAAGGAGTTGTTCTATGATGCTCGAACATGTACTTGTTTTCAGTGCCTATTTATTTTCTATCGGTATCTATGGATTGATTACGAGTCGAAATATGGTTAGAGCCTTTATGTGTCTTGAACTTATTCTAAATGCTGTTAATATGAATTTCGTAATATTTTCTGATTTTTTTGATAGTCGCCAATTAAAAGGAAATATTTTTGCAATTTTTGTTATATCTATCGCAGCCGCTGAAGCAGCTATTGGACCGGCTATCGTTTCGTCAATTTATCGTAATCAAAAATCAATTCGTATTAATCAATCCAATTTGTTGAATAAGTAATATTGAGAATATAAAATAGATAGAATGTTCATATTCATTCATTTGAATTCGTATCTACAATAGATAATGTATCTGATCCTGTTTGTGAAAATAGAAAAAATTAAAGTATCTTGGCTTTAGCTTATGAATCGATGCGGAATGCAATATTGAATAGAAAAATTCTGGCAAATCCTTGATTCATCTGGTGTCTAAATATATGACAAATTTAGGAATTTACTAGATCGAAATTTTATGACATTAACAAAATTAAAAATTAATAGATCCAATGTCACACTCAGTCAAAATTTATAATACATGTATAGGGTGCACTCAATGCGTTCGTGCCTGCCCCACGGATGTATTAGAAATGATACCTTGGGACGGATGTAAAGCTAAACAAATAGCTTCCGCGCCAAGAACAGAAGATTGTGTCGGGTGTAAGAGATGTGAATCCGCCTGCCCAACGGATTTCCTGAGTGTACGAGTTTATTTATGGCATGAAACAACTCGAAGCATGGGTCTAGCTTATTGATCCTTTCCATAAAAAGCCACTTGAACCTATTTGCTTTTTTGTTTACCGACAAAAACCCGTGCTTGAAAAACAAATATTAGGCACGGGTTTTTGTGGCCCAAGTGTATCTTGTCTTTACCACGAATTATTTTCCTTGGTCAACAACATTTGTCGTTTTACCAATATCTGCGGGTTGCTTAATTTTCTTTTTACCTCATAAAGGAAATAAGATAATTAGATGGTATACTATTTCTATCTGTATATTAGAACTTCTTTTAATGACCTATGCTTTCTCTTATTATTTCCAATTGGACGATCCATTAATTCAATTAGTGGAGAATTCTAAGTGGATCGATTTTTTGGATTTTGATTGGCGATTGGGAATAGATGGACTCTCGATAGGACCCATTTTATTGACAGGATTTATCACGACTTTAGCTACTTTAGCGGCTTGGCCAATTACTCGGGATTCCCGATTATTTCATTTTCTGATGTTAGGGATGTATAGTGGCCAAGTAGGATTATTTTCTTCTCAAGATCTTTTACTTTTTTTCATTATGTGGGAGTTAGAATTAATTCCCGTTTATCTACTCCTATCCATGTGGGGAGGAAAGAAACGTTTGTATTCAGCTACAAAATTTATTTTGTATACTGCGGGCAGTTCCATTTTTTTATTAATGGGAGCTTTGGGTATCGCTTTATATACGTTCAATCAACCAACATTCCATTTTGAAAAATCAGCCAATCAATCATATCCTGTGAGCCTAGAAATACTATTCTATATTGGGTTTCTTGTTGCTTTTGCTGTCAAATCACCGATTATACCTTTCCATACATGGTTACCAGACACCCACGGAGAAGCACATTATAGTACTTGTATGCTCCTAGCTGGAATCTTATTAAAAATGGGAGCATATGGATTGATTCGAATCAATATGGAATTATTACCGCACGCACATTCTTTATTTTCGCCCTGGTTGGTAATAGTAGGCGCAATACAAATAATTTATGCAGCTTTAACATCTTCTGGTCAACGAAATTTAAAAAAGAGAATAGCCTATTCCTCTGTATCTCATATGGGTTTCATAATTATAGGGATTTACTCTATAAGTGAGATGGGACTCAATGGCGCTGTTTTACAAATAATATCACATGGATTTATTGGCGCTGCACTTTTTTTCTTGGCGGGGACGAGTTATGATAGAATACATCTTGTTTATCTTGACGAAATGGGCGGAATGGCTACCCTAATGCCAAAAATATTCACGATGTTCAGTATTTTATCATTAGCTGCCCTTGCATTACCGGGCATGGGTGGTTTTGTTGCGGAATTAATAGTTTTTTTTGGAATAATTACCGGCCATAAATATCTTTTAATGCCCAAAATACTAATTACTTTTGTAATGGCAGTTGGAATGATATTGACTCCTATTTATTTATTATCTATGTTACGCCAAATGTTCTATGGATACAAGCTCTTTGATGCTGCAAACTCGTATTTTTTTGATTCTGGACCGCGGGAATTTTTTGTTTCGATATGTCTACTTTTACCAGTAATAGGTATTGGAATTTTTCCGGATTTCGTTTTTTCATTAGCAGTTGAGAAGGTTAGTGCTATTCTATCTAATTATTTTAAGAGTTAGTCATTATAAATAAAAAAACCTATTTTTTGAAAAATAAAAGAGGAATTACAACCAAATATCTTTGGCATTTGTGAGAACCTTTTGAATCACTATATTACTTGATTCAAAAGGCTCTCAGCCACTTAATTGAGGTTTCTTATATATATATAAGATAATATAGACTAAGTTGTCTTATGTTTTTATTCATCAATACTTTTTTTTTCAATTCAATTAGATGTTAATGTAAATGAACCATAACTATGCAGTCCTATTCCCAATAAATTAACTCCAAAATAGCATAGCCAGATTATAAGAAAGCCTATAGAAGCAACAATTGCAGAATTGAAACCTTTAAAATTTTTATTTGTTCGAGTATGCAAATAAATTGCAAATATGACCCAAGTAATAAATGCCCAAGTTTCCTTTGGGTCCCAATTCCAATAGGACCCCCATGTTTCATTAGCCCAGACTGCTCCTGAAAGGATCCCTATGGTTAAAAAGAGAAACCCTATACTAAGAATACGATAACTCCAATTATCCAATTGTTGAATCAACTGAAACCTGTAAAAATTCCCAAAAGAAAAAAAAGAAAGATTTTGGAAAAAAATTCTCCCTTCCGTCATGTATTGGATCTCACTGAAAGAAAATGAATCTTTTAAGAAATTTTTTCTTTTTTCAATAATTCTTATAACTTTTCGAAATCGAATTACTAGAAGTGCTACTGATAATAATGATCCACATAAAAGAGCTGCATAGCCCAATATCATCATACTTACGTGCATCATTAACCACTGGGATTGCAGAGCGGGTACTAAGATTTCAGATTGATGCATATCAATTAAAAAACCCGAAGTAACAAAGCTTTGGGTAAAAAAAGTACTAGGCGCGCTTATAACGCCTAAAAATTGTTGATGTTTTTTAAAATAAGGAACCATATGAATAATGGAGAACCCCCAAGAAAGGAATATTAATGATTCATATAAATCACTTATTGGTAAATGTTTCAAATAAATCCAACGAGTGATTAATAATCCTGTTATACAGAAAAAGCTGATTATCATACCCCTTTCTGACGAATCATATAGTTCGATGAATTCATCGACTAATAAAATTATCAAATGAATTAGAATTACAATAGAAACAACCGAAAAAGATATATGAGTTAATATATGTTCTAAAGTCGAAAATATCATAAAAAATAGAAAAAAGGTACCTTAATTATACATACGGAATTCAAATCGGTAATTCAATTCATTATACGATTTGTTGAATCCTTTTGAAAATGAAAAAACGTTATGCCGCTACTCGGACTCGAACCGAGATGCTTTCGCACTGCTTCCTAAGAGCAGCGTGTCTACCAGTTTCACCATAGCGGCTTGCTCAAAATCATAATAACCCATTTTGATTCAATCGTCAAATTTAAAGGACTCAATTCAATAGAATCCTTTTTAGGTCAGTAAAATTCATCAAACTAAAAATGGAATTAAAAATTCCATAGAATGTATCACTAAATTCCAATTTTAGTGATACATTCTAAGGATTTCTCGAAATCTTTTTTTGTATTACTTGTTATAATTTCATTGTGTAGAGAACTTTTGTTAGGATTTAGTAAAACAATTAGGTATTGATCTCTGGGTATTATATATATCTAGTTTTGATTTCTATTCAAAAAGATTGAACAATTCAATATATATATATTTTGATACAATGTTCGGCCCAAGCATATAATTATGATCTAAACGATATTTTTCAAAATTTACACAGTTTGATCTATCTAAAAGTGATAAGGTGCTTTTTTTCTTAATTGAGTTGAAAGCAAAAAAAGGTTGGTTCTATTTTATATAGTTATTTCTAATAATAATTGTTAAGAAAGTTCTCAAAAAAGTTTAAAACTTTTTCAATTCTTTTTAAGAACGGATTTTTTTTACTAAAGAGCTTAGATTTGTCCTTTTCAATTCAATTTTTCATTCAAAGTTGAAAAAAAAAACTTCTTAATCTTTTTATTTTGTCTCTTTATTTATTATTGTTATGATTTTTTATGATTCTAACAAGTGGGTCGATGGGGAAAATAGGAATCCCCAGCCCCAAAACGATAAAATGCCTTACTTAAAAGGGGTGTAACAAATGTCTTCTCTTTGTTTTTCTTGTTCCTATTTTTTATAATATAAAAAATAGTAAAAAAAATTCAGAAAGAACTAAAAAGCAGAATTTTTATTATAAAGTGAAAAGAGTTCCTTTTTTATTTCATATTGATTAGCTCCAAGTAGAAAAGAATGCAAATTTTATCTAGATTATTAGTTTAAATTTTCTATTAGATACTCGAAATTCAAAATGATAAATGCAATTTTACTTTTTCTTATATCAATTCGAGTCCAATTAGCTTAGGTTTGCCTTTTTTATTTGTCGCACAAAAAAACTTTTTGAATTAGGAGTAGAAAGGGATTTTGCTAAGGAAAAGGCTTTCAACGCTGCCCAAGATCCTTTTTTTTCCAACTATTTTTTCGAATATGCTTTTTTCATATAGAAGTGCGTTTTTTTGAAACTCCCATAAAAAAAAAAATAAACTAATTAATATTCTATATGGATGTGAAAGACATCTATTAAAAAAAAAAGTCATTATTTATTAGATTTATCTTTTTAGTTAGTCTTTTTATGATATTCTCTTCATCTTCATACAAAAATGTTTTCATTTCTTTTTTATTTTTCTGTTTCGATTTATATCCTTTTTCATCATACTACATTAATCAATAATTATTTCTATCTAAGGATCTCATAAAAGCAATCTCTTTTTTTATCATTCTGATTCAAATTAAAAAAAAATAAGAATCGAGTACTTTTTTTTTATAAAATTCTTCATTCTTTCTAGATGTATCTATATGTATATAAATCCTTAAAAATTTTTAGAATTCATAAAAATAAATACAATAAATACAATTTTCATTTTAGAATAGGTATTTTTTCCATTTTCACTAGTATCTTCGGAATATCATTTGAAAAATTCAAACTTCTTAATTTGAATATGTTGAATATGTGAAGTATTCTGAAAAAGATTCAGATTAATTAGGAATAATGAGATTTTTTTATGGAATATACATATCAATATTTTTTGATTATGCCTTTCGTTACACTTCCAGTCCCTATGTTAATAGGAATGGGACTCCTACTTTTCCCGGCGTCAACAAAAAAACTTCGGCGTATATGGGCTTTTCCAAGTATTTTTTTGTTAAGTATAGTTTTCACTTTTTCGGTCAATCTGTCTATTCAGCAAATAAATAGTAGTTATATCTATCAATATATATGGTCGTGGACCATCAACAATGATTTTTCTTTAGAGTTTGGATATTTGATCGACTCACTTACTTCAATTTTGTTAATATTAATTACTACAGTTGGAATTCTTGTCCTTATTTATAGTGATAGTTATATGTCTTATGATCAAGGCTATTTAAGATTTTGTGCTTATATGAGCTTTTTCAATACTTCAATGTTGGGATTAGTTACTAGTTCGAATTTAATACAAATCTATATTTTTTGGGAATTAGTTGGAATGTGTTCGTATCTATTAATAGGGTTTTGGTTCACACGACCGATTGCGTCCAATGCTTGTCAAAAGTCGTTTCTAACTAATCGTGTAGGCGATTTTGGTTTATTATTAGGAATTTTAGGTCTTTATTGGATAACGGGCAGTTTCGAATTTCATGATTTGTTTGAAATAGTCAAACATTGCATTTCGAATAATGAGAATGAACTGCTCTTTTTTACTTTCTGCGCCTTCCTATTATTTTTCGGTCCAATTGCAAAATCTGCACAATTCCCCCTTCATGTATGGTTACCAGATGCCATGGAAGGACCTACCCCTATTTCTGCTTTGATACACGCGGCTACTATGGTAGCCGCGGGAATTTTTCTTGTGGCTCGACTTCTTCCTCTTTTCGTAGTCATACCTTACATAATGAATCTAATAACTTTGATAGGTATAATAACAGTACTTTTAGGAGCTACTTTAGCTCTTGCTCACAAAGATATTAAAAGAAGTCTAGCCTATTCCACAATGTCTCAATTGGGTTATATGATGTTAGCTTTAGGTATGGGGTCTTATCGAGCCGCTTTATTTCATTTAATTACTCATGCATATTCAAAAGCCTTGTTGTTTTTAGGATCTGGATCCATTATTCATTCAATGGAAGCTATTGTTGGCTATTCCCCATATAAGAGCCAGAATATGATTCTTATGGGGGGCTTAACAAAACGTGTTCCAATTACAAAAACGACTTTTTTATTAGGAACTCTTTCCCTTTGTGGTATTCCACCCCTCGCCTGTTTTTGGTCTAAAGATGAAATTCTTTATGATAGTTGGTTGTATTCACCTATTTTCGCAATAATAGCTTGTTCCACGCCGGGATTAACTGCCTTTTATATGTTTCGGGTTTATTTACTTACTTTTGGGGGTCATTTCAATGTTCATTTTACAAATTACAACGGAAAAAAAAACAGTGCGCTCTATTCACTATCTGTATGGGGTAAGGGAGAATCCAAAATCTTCAAAAAAAAAATATGTTTATTACCTTTATTAATAATGAATAATAATCAACGGGCTTCTTTTTTTTCTAAGAAAGGCTCTCAAATTTACGGTACTGTAAAAAAGATAAGGCACCATTTTGTTATTAATCATCTTGCAACTAAAATAAATTTTTCTTATCCGCAAGAATCAGAGAATAATATGTTATTTCCAATGTTAGTTTTGGGATTATTTACTTTGTTTATTGCAGCAATAGGAATTCCTTTTAATCAATTTAATCAACAAGGGGGGGAGTTAGATATATTATCTAAACTGTTAAGTCCATCTTTAAATCTTTTGCATCAGAATCCAAAGAATTCTACGGATTTTTTTGAATTTGTAACAAAGGCAGCTTTTTCAATCAGTGTAGCTTTTTTTGGAATATTTATAGCCTTTTCTTTCTATAAGCCGGTTTATTCATCCTTACAAAATTTTAAGTTCCTCAATTTTTTTGTCAAAAAGGTTCCTAAAAAGAGTTTTTGGGATAAAACAATAAACATGATCTACGATTGGTCCTATAATCGCGGTTACATAGATACTCTTTATGCACGATCTTTAACTAAGGGTATAAGAGAGCTTGTAGAATTTACTCTGTTTGTTGATAGACGGGTAATTGATGGAATTACCAATGGGGTCGGCATTATAAGTTTCTTTATAGCGGAAGCTATCAAATATGTAGGCGGCAGCCGTATCTCTTCTTATCTCTTAGTTTACTTATTTTATGTATTAATATTCATTTTTTTATTTTTTTTAGTTCGCTAGAAATAATATATCTCGTCGCTTTCAAAAGAGAAAAATTTGGTATCTCGAAGTTTTATCTTAAAAAAGGTTAATTCAATTTTTAAGATAAAACTTCCCGAAAAAAGAGTAATGAGAACTAAACCAGAGCTAAAACTTCCCGAAAAAAGAGTGGTTTGTTACGTCTAATAATTTTATTTAGAATTTTCGCTGATTGTGAGAGACAATACAGGTTTTGCCTTATCGTTCTTTCGTCGTCGCTCAGGTTCACCCAGCGACCAAGTTCGTCCGTAAATTCGTCCAGTGCTACTCGCATTTGAATTCTTGTATAGTTTGGTCTTAATATAACCAACTTTGCCGGATCTTGATAGAGATCAGGAAGCTGATAGTGAAGTTCAGCTCTTTCGGTTTGTACCGCACAACTTTGTACGCAAAGTGTATTTATTTGTAGAGGCTTTTTCAAATATCCGATTTTTACCATGCCCACAAGAAGGGCAATCCACAAGATTGCATGGGTCAAAGCCTGGATTATTTCTATCCAGCCTGCCCACTTCGGTAACTTCTTCTCCTTTTTTCTCACGGAAATTTGTTCCGTGAAAGGAATTTGTTCGACGATGAGAAAAGCTAGAAATAAGGTTGTAAACCAGAAAGGAAAAAAAACAACGCAAATAATATAAAAATATAAATATGTCTTATTCCCTGCGGTAAGAACCAAACCATAAGGGAATCTCGATTTAATTATATTTGGTAATAAAAACCAGATTAACAACGCTAGTGGTATATTTGCCAAGAATATCTGAAATGAAAATCTTTTTAACTCTTCGGTTTGAAAATCATCCCGTTTAAAAACCCAAGAAAATAAGCGGATTATCAAGAATGGAGTGATTGAGAGTATAATGCTGCTGCCAATATATATCTGACCGTTAGATATTTTATACATACTTTTTTACATCCTTTTACCATAGAAAATATGAAATTATTCATTTCGTTACTGCTAACTAAAAACTTCTTAGAAATGTCCCTAAATTTTCGGGATATCGTTCTTATATATTAGAATCTTAGAAATGTTCCGAAATTTTCGGAATATTTTACTTCCCTTCTATCATATAGAAACTTTAAAATATAAATTTTTGTTTATATATTTATATTATATTAACATTAAACCCCAGTTATCATTTTTCCTTTTTTCAAATCATATTCTATCCATAAAATATGGATACTGCAAATTTGATTGATTCAAACTGAACTAAAGATTGCAATTTCTACTTTCTATATCTACGATATATGAGGATCCCCGCTAAGCATCCATGGCTGAATGGTTAAAGCACCCAACTCATAATTGGCGAATTCGTAGGTTCAATTCCTACTGGATGCATACCAATGGGACCCTCCAATAAGTCTATTGGAATTGGCTCTGTATCAATGGAATCTCATCATCCATACATAACGAATTGGTGTAGTATAACTCTATATTATCGGTTCATTTTTTATTATTTTTTCTTATTTGCGTCTTTTTTTAGGAGGCCTACAGCCATTATGGGGAAGAGGGGTTACATCCCGTAGGTAAGAAAAGCGTATCCCAGCTTTTTTAAAAGCTTTTAAAACCGCCTTTCTTGCGAAACCTGGGCCCTTTATCAGGACGCTCGCTTGTTGCATACCTTGAGCCTTTGCTACCCGAATAGCATCTTCGGCTATGATTCGAGCGGTAGAAGCTGTCCCCTTTCGTGGTCCCTTAAATCGGCAAGTCCCCGCACAGGACCAATAGATCACCCCACCCTGTTCATCTGTAACGCTGATAATAGTATTGTTAAAAGTTGTTTGGACATGAAAGAATCCCTTTGATATTTTACGTGCACTTTTACGAATACGCCGACGAAACCTGCGCAACAAAATTCTTCTTATACTACTTCTTTCGGTTATAAGTTTTACCTTTTTTTTTGGCATATTTTTTTATCTCAAATAAAAGCACAAGACCTACGGATATATCCATTTCGTGTCAAAATGGATCTTTTTTTATTTGGATTTATCTTTCAGATCCTTTAGATTTTGCTTTGTTTAGAAAAATTATCCTTGTCGTTGTTTATGTCTCAGGTTAGGGCAAACTACTCTAATTCGCCCCTTTCTACGTACTATTCGACATCTTCCACAAATTCTACGAGCACAGGGCCTTTTTTTCATATTTTGCGTTCCTAAATTTTGAATATACAGACTTTTTTTTTTCAATCTTGATTGAGTGGTATCCCTATATAAAAAGAAAACGATTTGGAAGTATCTACTAAATTTAATGTAGCAACAATGCTATTGAAACCCCTGACTTGCTCTTTTTTTTACAAAATCCAAATCCAAATGGATAGAATTTGGATATCAAAAGGCTTACCATATGTAACACAAGATTTCTCCGCCGATTCTTTTTAGTCGAGCCTCCCGATCTGTCATTATACCCTGCGAAGTAGAAATAATTACAATTCCCATCCCGCCTAAAATTCTAGGAATTTGTTGATAGTTAGAATAGATTCGTTGACCAGGTCGACTAATCTGTTTTAATTTTAGACTCGCTCTATATTGTTTTTTTTTCGTTTTTCTATGTCGTCTATGTCGTAAGGTTAAAACCAAGAATTTTTTGTTACCTTCCTGATGTTTCCTTACATTTTCAATAAAACCTTCTCGTAAAAGGATTTCCAAAATGTTTCTAGTGATATTTGTAGATACGATTCGAATGATTTCTTTTCTGCTCATCTCAGCATTTCGTATAGAGGTTAATATATCAGCAATTGTGTCTTTACTCATGGTAAACAAGAATTTTGGTTGTTTTTAAGATTTGATATAATCAAGATAGGCCCTTCCTTTATTTTTTTTAATTCATGATTCACTATATTTTTTATAAGCTATATACCTAAAAGGTAATCTACTAATTAATTTGATTAATCGGTTGAATTCAAATACTAAAAAAAAATAGTAGAATTCTATACTATTTTATATCTCATCTTAGAATGCTTTTCTAACGCTTTATCTTATAATATTATCTTATAATATTTCAGGTGCTAATGAAATTATTTTTGTGAAATTGACCTCCCTCAATTCCTCGACAATCGGGCCAAAAACTCGACTTCCCTTTGGATTTCTTTTTTTATCAATGACAACTGCGGCATTATCATCATATCGTATAATAGTGCCGCAGGAGCGTTTGAATTGTTTACGAGTACGTACAATTACAGCTCTGATCACTTCGGATTTTTCTAGAGAGGAATCTTTTGCTGCTTCCTTGATCACAGCAATAATAACGTTGCCGATATGACCGTATCCGCGATTACCAGCCCCTATGATTCGAATACACATTAATTTTCGGGCTCCGCAGTTATCTGCTACATTCAAATAGGTCTGAGATTGGATCATATCATTTTGTTATTTTAATGCAAAAGGAAAAAAAAATATTGCTTGTCCAAAAATAAAAAAAGAAACTTAGAATTTTTTTTTTTTCATTACAAAGTCTCTTTTTTCTTTGGTTTGATAGTCCCATTTTGAAATAATCAATTGAGTTCGCATAGGCATTTTGGATGCTGCTATCTCAATAGCTTTTCTGGCTATTTTTTCTGCTACTCCGCCCATTTCATAAAGTATTTTACCTGGTTTAACGACAGCTATCCAATATTTGGGATCTCCTTTCCCCGACCCCATACGCGTTTCTTTGGTTCTTATCGTAACTGGTTTGTCGGGAAATATACGTACCCATATCTTTCCCCCGCGGCGTATATTTCGTGTCATTGCCCGACGTCCGGCTTCTATTTGTCTAGCCGTAATCCAAGCGGGTTCAAGTGACTGAAGAGCATATCTACCGAAACAAATACGATTACCTCGAGAAGACATTCCTTTCATTCTCCCTCTATGTTGTTTACAGAATCGGGTTCTTTTGGGGTTATAGTTGATGATTGGTTCACAATTCCATCTCTATTACAGAACTGGACATGAGAGTTTCTTCTCATCCAGCTCCTTGCGAATGAAATAATTCGAAAAATATACATATAGTTGATGAGTAATAGACTGATCATTAGATTCTTTGAGATTTCATCGAATCTATTTATTCAAAATTTATATCAATCCAATAACATAAAAAACCTTCGCGGGCGAATATTTACTCTTTTACTATTTACTTTTTTTGTAGGGTTATCCCCGAACCTCTCAAAATAAAAAAAAATGGATTGTTTCTTGGTTCGTTTCGCCATCCTGCCTATTAAAATCCAAAATTATTAAGATTTTTTTTTTCAATAGAATCTTATGTCTTTACAGGTTCCGTCGTTCCCATCGCTTCTCGGTTAATGGTTAGGTCTTAATTCTACAATGAAGCCTCCAATGCGATTTTTTTTCTTGAGCCAATGTTCTTAGTTTTTATTGGCTCGAGGCTCTTAATTTTTTGTTTTATGAGTAGGATTTTAACTATCAATAAATAGCTATTGTTGCTATCTTCCATTCGATTTTACGAGATGACTTGTAGACCTTACATATTGATATCATATATCATTAATTTATTTTTTTTTCTTTCTCTCCCCCTATCATTTATCTGTATGATTTTTTATTTTGCTTTACAATTAATAATCAAAATAAAATGAATTTTTCTTTTATTTATGTAATTATGTAATGTAAAAAAGATTTCAATTCCTACAATGTAAGGGCCAATATATCATATCTTGACTGCTTTTTTGAATCCAGATAATGTGAAGCGATGAGTTGGTTATGAATTCTACTAGAATTTCTTCATTCATAGTATGGATCAGTGCATTTTTTTTAGATTTACTTTTAAAAACCAACGGGTCACACACTAAGCATAGCAAGTATATTAAATAATGAATCGAATTTTTTATTTTATTTAACCTTATAGAACTTCTTATAGAACTTATAGAATAAAAAATAGAATTTTTCTTCTTTTGATTGGCCAGAAAAAGAATGAAAGAATTTCTCATTTTTTGTTCTGTCAAAGGGTATAATGTAAAGATTAAGTCAATTAAGGATTGACTATTTATTGACTATTCGTCGTCTAGAAATATCCAAATTTTTATGCCTAAAATACCCAAATTTTTATGCCTAATACCCCATAAATAGTTTGAAACGTATAAGAGGAATAATTAATTTTAGCTCGAACGGTTTGTAAAGGAACTCTACCTGCTCTAATCCATGCGACGCGTGCCTTGTCTTTTCCCCCCAGGCGTCCCGAAATTTGTACTTTAATTCCTTTTGTGGCCCCCTTGGCTAATTCAATAGCCTTTTTCATTGCTTTGGGAAATGCAACTCGATTCTTTAATTGTTCCGCTATAAATTTTGCAAGAATAATAGGCTCCTTGTAAGGATTTCGAATTCTTCTAATTTTAATGTTCAGTTTTCGATAACTTAAACTTATAGGATTCATTTCTTTTTGTACAATCATATATAATTCTTCGATTCCATTCGTCTCCAATTCTTTGATTACTTCCTTTTGTAATTCTTCTATTTTTTTAGATTGCCTTTTCTCTAATTTTAGGAATCCTATAACTATTATAACCTCAATAAGATCAGTTCCTTTTTGAATCTCTATACGTGAAATCCCTTCAATACCAGAAGGAAATTTTATATTTTTTTGTACATAATTTTGGATACAGTTTCTTATTCTTTTATCTTCTTGTAGACCCTGAGAATAATTTTTTGGTTGTTCAAACCAAAGAGAATGATGATTTTGAGTTGTACCAACTCGGAAACCGAGTGGATTGATTTTTTGTGCCATAATCCCCCATTATTAGAATATATATCATGAAATGTCATATTTGTGGACTTTTTTTGACTTATTCGAAGTTTTAAGCATATCTTATATTCTTCTTATAAGCATATAAATTTCAATACAATATTTATATGACAAGTTAGTCTTTTTATCGTATAACTTCTTCTTCCTCTTCTTAATAAATAGCATCCATATTCTCTTTTTTTATTCTCTTTCTTCTACTATTCATTTTTCATTTGAATTTCAAAAATGAATCTCTAAAAAAGTCAAAAAAGGATTCCTGTTCCAATTCCTATTAAAAGGAAATAGCTAATCAAATCAACGACGAGATTTTTTATCTTTTTTTGCGAGATTTTTTATCTTTTTTTGGATGCCCCTTGAAATAAAGAGTAGGTGCAAATTCTCCCAATTTATGACCCACCATATAATCTGTTATATAAATAGGTATTTTTTCTTTTCCATTATGGATAGCGATAGTATGGCCAATCATTGGAGGTACGATGGTGGATGCCCGGGACCACGTTACTATTAGTTTTTTTTCTGCCTTTGTGTTAAGTTTCTTTATTTTTCTTAATAAATGATCTGCTACAAAAGGATTTTTTTTTAACGAACGTATCACAATGAATTTCTCCTATTTTTTTTTTTAGAAGAAAAAAATTCGATTTTCTCTCCTATTTACTACGGCGACGAAGAATCAAATTATCACTATATTTCTTCCTTTTTCTACTTCTTCTTCCAAGTGCCGGATAACCCCAAGGGGTTGCGGGTTTTTTTCTACCAATTGGGGCCCTCCCCTCACCACCCCCATGGGGATGGTCTACAGGGTTCATAACTACTCCTCTTACTACGGGACGTTTACCTAGCCAAGATTTCGATCCGGCTCTACCCAAACTTTTGAGTTTCACCCCGGTATTCCCTACTTGTCCGACTGTTGCTGAGCAGTTTTGGGATATTAAACGAACCTCCCCAGAAGGTAGTTTTAATGTGGCCGATTTCCCCCCTTTTGCAATAAGTTTCGCTACAGCACCCGCAGCTCTAGCTAATTGTCCACCCTTTCCAAGTGTGATTTCTATGTTATGTATGGCCGTGCCTAAGGGCACATGGGTTGAAGTAGATTCTTCTTTTTGATCAATCAAAACCTCTTCACAAACTGTACAAGCTTCTTCCAAAGCATACGGCTTTCTGGGTGTAGATGATGATATCTATACAGGTGATCTTCTATATCGTAAAATCTCAGCAAATGAGGTAAAGTACTACATGAGTGGATATATAGGAATCAAAATCTGCCGAATCACTCATGTTATGCTCTTCTACATCCTAGGTCTTCCCGTTCCTTCATCTGGCTTATGTTCTTCATGTAGCATTCAGACTGAATGACTCTATGAAATTACGTCGATACTTCCACATATTGGGGGTAACGTAGGAGACATCTCTATTTTACCCCGGGGAATCCTTCGAATTCCCACTGCTTAGCTTTCAATTCGCCTCTGACCATCAAATGAAATGTGAATACCCCGTCCTCCTCTCTTTGAAACAAGGGAGGGGCGCTTCTGGTTCTGTCGGTGCTTGAAACGATTTTGTTTTCTCCATATTACTAGATCTCTAGAGTCAATAATTTGATATTTGATATGAGGAACTACTGAACTCAATCACTTGCTGCCGTTACTCTTCAGTTTTCTGTTGAGGTCTATCCTTCTATCCTGTAGAGGTACTCAATTTGGATTAGTGATCGATTTCTAGGTTTCGTCGTAAACCTAATTGGTTACTTCCAATTACGTAAATCCATAGTTCAAACCGCACTCAAAGGTAGGGCATTTCCCATTTTTATAGGAACTCTTGTACCAGAAATAATGGTATCTCCAATTCGAGTCCCTCTGGGATGTAAAATATATCTCTTCTCACCATCCCTATAGTGTATGAGACAAATGGATGCATTTCGATTAGGGTCGTATTCTATGGTTAGGATTCTACCATATATGTTGTCTTTTTCATTCCGTCGAGAATCGATTTGACGGTATAGACGCTTATGACCTCCCCCTCTATGCCTTGCGGTAATGATTCCTCTGGCATTACGGCCTTTACCACAACGATGCTGTCCATAGGTCAAATTCTTTCGTGTATTTCGCGTATTGGATTTCACTTGACCCTCTACGGCTCCATTGCGTGTGCTCGGGTTCGAAGTTTTGTAGAAATCTATCATTATCCTATTAAGTATTTTGATTTAAGTTCTTTTCTTTGAAATTTTTAAGAGATCCCTTTTTAAGAGATCCCTTTTTAAGAGATCCCTAAGAGATGGAATAGAATAACCCGGTTGAAGCGTAATGATCATACGCCTGTAATGCATTCTATGTCCCATAATAGGTCTCATTCTTCTACCCTTTCCCGGGAGTCGATGGCTATTCATAGCCATTACCTTGACACCAAAGAAGAGTTCGGCCCAATGCTTTATTTCTGTCCTAGTGGATCCTGATTCGACATTCAAAGTATATTGATTTTTATTCAATAACCTAATACTTTTTTGTGTAACTACTGCATATTGGATTCCATCCATAAATCGATTTTCTTCCCTATGAGTTCGAGTTTCAATAAGAATGCTAGTTCTTACTGTTCATATATATAATTCTATTATATATAGAGTTATACTACATCAATTCGTTATGTATGGATGATGAGATTCCATTGATACAGAGCCAATTCCAATAGACTTATTGGAGGGTCCCATTGGTATGCATCCAGTAGGAATTGAACCTACGAATTCGCCAATTATGAGTTGGGTGCTTTAACCATTCAGCCATGGATGCTTAGCGGGGATCCTCATATATCGTAGATATAGAAAGTAGAAATTGCAATCTTTAGTTCAGTTTGAATCAATCAAATTTGCAGTATCCATATTTTATGGATAGAATATGATTTGAAAAAAGGAAAAATCATAACTGGGGTTTAATGTTAATATAATATAAATATATAAACAAAAATTGATATAGAATATGATTTGAAAAAAGGAAAAATCATAACTGGGGTTTAATGTTAATATAATATAAATATATAAACAAAAATTGATATAGAATATGATTTGAAAAAAGGAAAAATCATAACTGGGGTTTAATGTTAATATAATATAAATATATAAACAAAAATTGATATAGAATATGATTTGAAAAAAGGAAAAATCATAACTGGGGTTTAATGTTAATATAATATAAATATAGAAACAAAAATTGATATAGAATATGATTTGAAAAAAGGAAAAATCATAACTGGGGTTTAATGTTAATATAATATAAATATATAAACAAAAATTGATATAGAATATGATTTGAAAAAAGGAAAAATCATAACTGGGGTTTAATGTTAATATAATATAAATATAGAAACAAAAATTGATATAGAATATGATTTGAAAAAAGGAAAAATCATAACTGGGGTTTAATGTTAATATAATATAAATATAGAAACAAAAATTGATATAGAATATGATTTGAAAAAAGGAAAAATCATAACTGGGGTTTAATGTTAATATAATATAAATATAGAAACAAAAATTGATATAGAATATGATTTGAAAAAAGGAAAAATCATAACTGGGGTTTAATGTTAATATAATATAAATATAGAAACAAAAATTGATATTTTAAAGTTTCTATATGATAGAAGAGAAGTAAAATATTACGAAAATTTATGGACATTTCTAAAATGAAAAATGAATCATAAGTTTTTTCGTAAAACGTCCTTTACTTAAAGGGCAGGATGGATTTTCACAAAAATGAAAAATGAATCATAAGTTTTTTCGTAAAACGTCCTTTACTTAAAGGGCAGGATGGATTTTCACAAAAATGAAAAAAAAGAATAACTATAACCAAAGATTTCCAGAATGGAAAACCTGGGATTCAAGAATTAGCGGGCCACGGGATCATTATGGGCGATTTTGGCTTCCTAACCTGAAGCCAGGGCAAGGAATCACTATAGGAGTTTTGACGAGAAGAATTTTACTTGGAGAACTTGAAGAGCCGGCAATCATATTTGTACATTTCAAAGAAATAAAAATAAACGGAATCCTTAATTTTAATTTGCAAAATCTTCATGATTTTAATACTATACCAGGGGTGCATGAAAATGTTTTTAACATTTGTTTAAATTTAAAACAGGTTGTATTAAAAAACAAAAAAAATAGCAGAGGGTCTTGGAAAACAAAAGCAAAAATTTTTATTGAAAAAATTGGCGACGTCACTGCCAGAGACATCATAATCGAAGCAAAAAATATAAATGTGGTTGATCCGGATCAATTTCTTTTTACTGTAACGAAACCTCTTACATTGTCTATTGATTTGGGAATTAGTATTCCTAGTGAAAATTCGGAATCATGTGCAATAAAAAATCCTGGAAAGGGTTTTTTTCCCATAAAATTCCCGATTTTTCCTATTAGGAACGCGAATTTTTCGGTTGGAAAAGATGGTGGCGAGGAATTCATTTTTTTCGAGATTTGGACAAATGGCTCTTTAAGAGCGCCAGAAGCACTTTATCTGGCAGGTCAAAAAGTATTGGAATTTTCCCAATTCTTTCCATCAAACCTACTTGATCCGCCTGGCCCTATTCGGAGTTATGATAAAAAATTCGAAGTTTTTCCAAATCCTAGAGAAAATTGGAAAAACCTAGAGGATTTCAGGAACCCCGCTCCCGCTACTTTGGATGAATTTGAATTAGAATTAAGGCAAAAAATCCTTGCTAAACTCAGTCGGGTCAACATCAACGCCGCCTACGACCTTCGGAACGCGCCCCTTCTTAAAATTTTTGAAAGACTTCAGGAGATGAAACTTATTTCGGAAATATCGAAAAATAATATTTTATATAGTTTTACAAACCTGACGAGGCAGATAAATAATCTAAGGTTAGCGTTCCCTGAAGACGAAAGAGACAGCGAATCGGAAACTTTTCAATTATAACTTAGAATTGTATATTCTAGGGAGAATTCCCTTCAAGGGAATTCTCCCTAGAATATACACCTCATGTTTTTTTTTTGATTTTTAATTGAATCAATTTAAAAAAGCCCTAAAGTTAGGGATTTATTAATAGGTAATGTTGCGCCAATACCCAACCAAAGGGCAACTGCGGTACCAATCAAAAAGACAGTTGTGGCGACTGGACGACGAA